CTTCACCTACTCTATTGAATGTTTCAACCTTAACCTTCGAATATGTATATGTGTATGAAGTATTAACATTCTTTTTCAACCAGAGTAGAAATCAAAAAGAAGCGAAAATAGAACTCATTTTTTTACATACTTTGTATTTGTATTGTATGTATTTGTATGTATTGTATAATAAACTCTTTACGCCTCTATAAAAAGGTATATCTCTAAAGACCGAGATGGATAATATGTATTATTATCTATAGTCTTAATGAATATGTATTCATATCAATTAGTAGAATAGAGACTCATACAAATTAATCGTGTGTCAGGAACCAGATTTGAACTGGTGACACGAGGATTTTCAGTCCTCTGCTCTACCAACTGAGCTATCCCAACTATTCCTGATGTCGCATCCTCATTTTCATTTTACTAGACAACGTGGGTCTATGTCAATTGAAAGGGTATTACAAAGCCTCATCCAGGTCCTATAATTTGGCAAAAGAATAACTTCAGTATGAATAAAAATCTCGATCGTGAATCATTCACACGGGGATTCCTTGCTCAAAGATGTTCATTTGTACATGTATCATATATATCCCGTGTGATGTGATAAGAGAACAGCTTTTCTGCTCAGATCCTTTTGTATAATTGTATAAAGAGTAGTGAATGGGAAAGATAAGGAATTTTGAACCGCTAACGAAAAACAAGATAAATCAAAAGGATACAATAAAGAATTAGGGAGTCAAACGGTCTTTTTGGGGATAGAGGGACTTGAACCCTCATGATTTTTGAAATCGACGGATTTTCCTATTACTATAAATTTCATTGTTGCCAGTATTGACATGTAGAACGGGACTCTATCTTTATTCTCGTCCGATTAATCAGTTCTTCAAAAGATCTATCAGATTATGGAGTGAATCTTTGATCAATGAATATTTGATTGATTGATTCTTTCTTCAATTCTGTATTATGTATACAGGTTTATCCTTCATCTTTTCTGAAGTTTCGATAGAAGGATTCCTCTACCAATGTAAGACAATCAACTCCATTCGTTAGAACAGCTTCCATCGAGTCTCTGCACCTATCTTTTTTTTCTTTTCGCTTTCTGAACCTTTGTTTGTTTTCGGAAAACGTGATTTGGCTCAGGATTGCCCATTTTTCTTAATTCCAGGGTTTCTCTGAATTTGAAAGTTATCACTTAGTAAGTTTCCATACCAAGGCTCAATCCAATTAAGTCCGTAGCGTCTACCTATTTCGCCATATCCCCCTTTTTGAGATGCAAATCTCATTATGATCCCGTCCCTTTTTTCTTTCATTTATAACGGAACCGTTGAATTCATTAGATAGATGCTGATTCCTGTCTCGAAAAAGTGTTTTCTCCTCTTTGTCTTTGATTTCTTGTCTATCTTCTTTTTGTATAGGAGGCTCTTATTCGGTCCAATCAAAAACGATTTTATCATTTCTGTATCCGCAATTCAATATAGGTGGATACATACCCTATACATCTGTCTCTCTTCCACTCATTTCGCCATGAAATTTTGAATACTTGAACGGTCGATTCTTTTTTTTTTTTTTCTTATTACTAGTTCTATATCGCTAGATTCATCGTTATGTTCTATAATATTTAACAGTTATTTGAAATTCTATTCTTTAATTAAATAAATTAAATATATATATATATTATGAATAGCGAATATGAATAGCCAAGAATTCAAATAGTTAATAGGAAAGATTCTAAGAGTTTATGGAATTCCTATGCATGTTGAATTTATGTTATGCGAGCCTGCTTAGCTCAGAGGTTAGAGCATCGCATTTGTAATGCGATGGTCATCGGTTCGATTCCGATAGTCGGCTTTTCTCTATTTAGTTTATTCGATTTTTTACATGATTTATAATGCAGCTTTGAAATCTAAGCGAAAAAATGTCTTCCTCTTTTCGCAAAAGCCATTGATTTATTATGTTATAGGAACTTCCAACTATCTCACGAAAAGAATCCTTTTCTTTTTCTATATCTTTTCTTTTTCTATATATAGAATATAACGATCTGGATATTTATCCAACTCATCTCATTATTCTTTAATGTTTAATAGAATATCAGTAAATTTGGCTTTATTTAGAATTTAGTTCATTTTTAGTTTAGGTTTATTCTGTAGAATGAAATTTCATCAATAAGAATTAATTAAAATTAAATAAATATAAAGAAGGAGTCTTTATGTCGCGTTACCGAGGTCCTCGTTTCAAAAAAATACGTCGCCTGGGGGCTTTACCAGGGCTAACTAATAAAAGGCTCAGACCTGGAAGTGATCTTAGAAACCAATCGCGTTCCGGGAAAAAATCCCAATATCGTATTCGTCTAGAAGAAAAACAAAAATTGCGTTTTCATTATGGTCTTACAGAACGACAATTACTTAAATACGTTCGTATCGCCGGAAAGGCAAAGGGGTCAACAGGTCAAGTTTTACTACAATTACTTGAAATGCGCCTGGATAACATCCTTTTTCGGTTGGGTATGGCCCCGACT